AGATAAAATGGCTGATTATAGGTTGTAGATTGTAAATTTATATATAGATTTAATATCTTTTTATCAGTTTAATCTTATATTCAAATTTATGATATTAAATTGCAAATTTAAAGGTATTATTTTATTTAATTAAGATTTAATATTTATATTTTTAATTTTGAAGATTAATAGTTTTATTAATTAACTTAAAATCTTTATTAATGAAAAATAATAAATCTAAAAAATATACTAAAAAAATTTATAAATAAAATAATATTAAAATTATTACTTTTTTTATTTTGAATGAATCATTTATTGAATAAGTTAAAATTAAATAATACGAAGTACGTTAATTTTAAGTAAAAATATAAATTTAAAATTGTTAAAGTAATTAATAAAATTAAAATAATAATTATTTGATTATAAATTAGTGTTTTAATTAGTATTCATTTTATTAAAAATCCTAATATTGGAGGTAATCCTATGATAGAAAAAATTAATATTAATATATTAAGTTTAAAGAAAAAATTAAAATTGAAAAATTTTAGTTGATTAATATAATTGATTTTATAATTTCATAAAATATAAATAATTATTATATTTAAAATTGAATAAATTATAAAATAATTTAATCATAAAAACTCATTTGTAATAATTGCAATTAATATTCATGAAGAGTTATTAATTGATGATATTGCTAAAATTTTTCGAATTGAATTTTGATTTATCCCAAATATATTATTTAATGAAATTATTGCAATAATAAAAATTATTGTTTTATTAAAATTTAAATAAGAGATTATAATTATTGGTGCAATTTTTTGTCAAGTTATTAATAATAAGCATGATATTCAATTTAATCCTTCAATTATTGAAGGTAATCATAAATGAAATGGTATTAATCTTAATTTTATTAATAAAGGAATTAATATTAATATATTAATTTGAATTATAAAAAATAATGATTTATTGATTAGAAATATTAATAAGATAATTGATGCAAAAGCTTGAATTAAAAAATATTTTATAGTAGATTCAATTGAGTAAATTGATATTTTGAAATTTAAAATTGGAATAATTGTAAATAAATTTAATTCTAATCCTATTCATATTGATAGTCAATTAGATGATGAAATTGTTATAATTGATCTAAATATTATTAAAGTAATAAAAGTGATTTTGGTTAAATTTAAATTTATTAGAAAAATTTATATTATTTCTTGAATTTTAATTTCATAAACTTATAAGTTTATTTTTCTAAATTTATTTATATTTAATTGTTTAATGCATTTAAGTTTTTGAATCTTAAGGATTAGTTTAATTCTAAAAATATAATTAATTTTGTTATATAAAATTTAATTTTAAGTAGGTTTTAGAAAAAAGATTTATTATTCTATATTTGAAGTATGAATCCAAAAGCTTATATTTAGCTTATTTTTCTATAGTTTTAAATTAATTTATTTTTTAAAAATTAATAAAAGTATTTAATTACATGTTTTACTCTATCAAAGTAATCCTTTTTTCAGGCATTTTATTTAATTTTTTATTAATTTAGTATTTGTTGGTTTAATTTAATTTTCTAATTTTAAAAAATTGGGGATTATTTACAAAAATGAAAATTTAAATGTTTTTTTTTTTTTTTTAAAAAAAATTAATTTTTATCAAAAAAAAATCCTAAAAAATCACATTTTACTAAACCATGAAAAAAAAAGTTATTAAAAGAGGGGGGCTATGCCCACCTCTAAAAAAAAAAAATATAAAAGAAGAAAGAAAGAATAAAAGAAAGAAAGAAGAATAAAGAATATAAAGAAAGAGAGAGAAATAAGATAAAGAAAGAATAAAAGAAGAATATATAAGAACTTATAAATATATAATAGAATATACATCTATATACTTCTTATATATATGTATACATATATACATATATAATACCTTATAGATTGGTAATACTTATATACTATATATATATATATAATCCCTTATGTATTAGTACTATCTATACATTTTATATATACATATATATATAGAGATATATATGTAAAATCTTATAGGATAATATTACTTCTTTAATAGATATATATATAAGGAAATAAAATTTAATGATTGAAAATTATTAGTAAATAATTGTTAATTATAATTCAATTAAAAATATTATTAAAAAGTTTTTTAAATTATTAATTTATTGATTAATTTATTATAATTTGTTTAAAATTAATAATTATTAATAAATAATTACTAATTATAATTCAATTAAAAATATTATTAAAAAGTTTTTTAAATTATTAATTTATTGATTAATTTATTAATTAATTTATTATAATTTGTTTATAATTTAAATTAAAGAACCGTATATTAATAAGATTTTAAACAATAATTTATTTTATTATAATATTTTATTTAATTAAAAAAATATATGAAAATTTTTATTTGTTAATTTATTCTTAATGAATTTTAATAATTCTCAGTATTTAATATTAAAAATTAATGAAATTTAGATTTAATTATTAATTTAAACATAAACTAAATATGTGCCAGCAGTTGCGGTTAAACATAATATGTAAATAAAATTATTTGGTTATTAGTATTAAAAATTTAATATAATTTATTTTTTTTTGTAAAGTAAAATTTAATTAAGAATTAAAATTATTATTATTTTATTCTATTAAATTTTATTTAAAACTAGGATTAGATACCCTATTATAAAAATTTAAAATTTATTACTAAAAAATTAATAGTTAAGTTCTTTAAATTTAAAAAATTTGGCGGTATTTTAGTCTTATTAGAGGAACCTGTTTTTTAATTGATAATCCACGATTTATTTTACTTATTTTTTAAATTCATATATCGCTGTCATGAATATATTTAAAAATTTATTTTCTTTAATTAATTTAATAATTTATGTTAAGTCAAGATGTGGTTTATAAATAAGATAATAATGGGTTACAATAAATTTAATTTTTGGAGTTTTAAATGAAAATTTAAAATTAAAATGGATTTAATAGTAAATTTATTAATTTTATTAATATGAATATAGATCTAAAATATGTACATATTGCCCGTCATTCTTATTAAAAATAAGACAAGTCGTAACAAAGTAAATGTACTGGAAAGTGTATTTAGAAAGATAAATAAAATAAATATCTAAATTTAAGTATTTCATTTACAATGATAAGATGTTATTTAATTAACTTTATTTAATTAATATTATTAATTTAATTTTTTTTAATTAGATATTTTATAAAAGTAATTTAAATTTTAATTGTTTTAGTATTTAGTAAAAATAAATTTTTAGATTTATAGTTTAATAGTATTGTGAAAGAATTATTTAAATTTTAAAAAGAATTTTTTTTAGTACCTTTTGTATCAGGGTTAATTAAAAATTTTAATTTATATTTAAATTCTCAAAATTTATAGAGTTAGTTTTATTATTAATTTATTGTTTTATAAATATTTAAAAAATAATTTTAGTTTTGAAATGTAATTCGTTATATTATATTTAGTTATTTAAGATTTAAATTTAATTTAAAATTTTAAAAGTTTTAATTATAATTATATTTATTGAAAATATTTTAAATTTAAATTATTTTAGGGATAAGCTTAAGATTTTTATATAATAAAAATATTTATTGAATAATTTTTAGGAATAGTAATTTTTATAGAAGTTTGTAAAAATTTATTATTTATATTTATTTAATTTATTATAAGTTATTTATTTTTAATATTAAATTTTATAAATTAATAATTTATTTATAGTAATAATGATTAAATTAGTATAATTATATTATTTATAAATTATGAATTCGGCAAAAATTATTTTCATCTGTTTAACAAAAACATAGTATTAAGTTTTATTTAATATAGAATCTGCTCAATGATTAAATTAAATAGCTGCAGTATTTTGACTGTGCAAAGGTAGCATAATAATTAGTCTTTTAATTGGGGACTAGAATGAAAGATTTGATGAGAAATAAACTTTATTATTTATAAAATTAAAATTTTATTTTTAAGTAAAAAAGCTTAAATATTTTAAAGGGACGATAAGACCCTATAAAACTTTATAATTTTTTATATTAAAGTTTTTGGTTTATATAAATTTTAATGTTTTTAATTATTTTATTGGGGTGATAAAAAAAATTATTTAACTTTTTTTAAAATTTTACATAAATTAATGAAATATTTGAATTAAAATTTTTAATTAAATGAAAAAGTTACTTTAGGGATAACAGCGTAATTAGTTTTTTAAGTTCAAATTTAAAAATTAGTTTGCGACCTCGATGTTGAATTAAGATAAATCTTAGGTGCAAAATTTTAAGTATTGGGTCTGTTCGACCTTTAATTTCTTACATGATTTGAGTTCAAACCGGTGTAAGCCAGGTTGGTTTCTATCTTTTAAAATTATATTTATTTTAGTACGAAAGGATTAAATAATTAAATAATATTTTATTATAATGAATTAAATTAATTTTACTATTTTGGCAGATAATTGTGTTAAATTTAGAATTTGATTATATAATTTTAATTATAAATAGTAATTTATTATATATTAATTATTATATTTAATTTTTTAATTTTATTTATTATAGTTTTTATAAGAGTTGCTTTTTTTACTTTATTAGAACGAAGGATTTTAGGATATATTCAATTACGTAGGGGTCCTAATAAATTTTTATTTAAGGGAGTTTTTCAACCTATAGGAGATGGTTTAAAATTATTTTTTAAAGAAGTTAATTATCCTTTTAATATAAATTTTTATGTATTTTTATTTTCACCTATATTAGGATTATTTATTTCTATTATTTTTTGATTTATTTATCCTTTTATTAGTAATAATTTTATTATAAGATTAGGTTTAATTTTTATATTTTGTTGTTCTAGATTAATAGTTTATATTTTTTTAATAATTAGTTGATCTTCTAATTCTAATTATTCAGTTTTAGGAATAATTCGATTTATTTCTCAAATAATTTCTTATGAAGTTAGAATAATATTAATTATTTTAAATTTATTATTTATAATTAATAGTTTTAATTTAAATGATTTTTATATTTATCAAATTAATATTAGGTTTTTTATTTTTCTTTTTTTTTTATTTATTATATTGTTAATTAGATTTTTGGCAGAAATAAATCGATCTCCATTTGATTTTTCTGAGGGAGAATCTGAATTAGTTTCTGGGTTTAATATTGAATTTAGAAGTATATCATTTATTTTTATTTTTATATCAGAATATTTAAGAATTATATTTATAGGAATAATGTTATTTGAAATATTTTTTGGTTTAATATTTAATAAAATTTATTTAAATATTTTAGTATTATTTTTTATATTTTTAGTTATTTGATTACGGGGATTTTTACCTCGTTTTCGTTATGATAAATTGATATATTTAATTTGAAAATTAATTTTGCCTTTAACTTTATTTATATTTATATTTAATTATTCTTTAAAATTATTTAATTTATATCATTAATTTAAGTTAAGTTAATAGAATAAGATTCTAAGTTTTATTTTCAAAATAAAAATTTTTATTAAATTAATTAACTTAGCAATTTAATTAAAATTGAATTAATTTATCTCATAATTTAAAAATATAAAAATTTAAAATAAAATATGAAAAATAAATTATAGTAAAAATTTGACCTAATTTAATAAAAGGATATTCAACTGGTTGTATTCCAATTCAAGTTAAAATGAAAAATGTTATAATAAAAATTCAATATATAATTTTATTAATTGGATAAAATTGATTTGTTAGAAATTTCTTATTATTTATAAATGGTATAATTAATAAAATTAAAATAGATATTAATAAAGCTATAACTCCTCCTAATTTATTAGGAATTGCTCGTAGAATTGAATAGGAAAATAAAAAATATCATTCTGGTTGAATATGATTAGGTGTAATTATTGGATTTGCTATAATAAAGTTATTATGGTCATTTAATAAATATGGTAAAATTAAAGTTAAAATTAAGAAAATCCATAAAAATATAATTATTCCTATTAAATCTTTAATAATAAAGTATGGTGAGAATATAATTTTATCAAAATTACTATTAATTCCTAATGGATTATTAGATCCTGTTAAATGTAAAAAGAATAAATGAATAATTGTAAATATAATAATAATAAATGGTAAAATAAAATGAATTGAAAAGAATCGGGTTAAAGTAGCATTATTAATAGAAAATCCTCCTCAGATTCAAATAACAATTGAATTTCCTAAATAAGGAATTGCTGATAATAAATTAGTAATTACAGTAGCTCCTCAAAATGATATTTGTCCTCATGGTAAAACATATCCTACAAATGCTGTTATTATAGTTAATAATAATAAAATTACTCCAATAAATCAAGTTATTTTAAAATTATAGGAATTTATATAAATTCCTCGTCTAATGTGTATGTAGATTATAATGAAAAATATTGAAGCTCCATTAGCATGAAAAGATCGGATTAATCAACCAAAATTTACATTTCGATTTATATTAATAATTCTTTGAAAAGCTAAATTTATATCAGTTTTATAATGAAAAGCTAAAAATAACCCTGTTAAAATTTGATTAATTAAACAAATTATTAATAGTGATCCAAAATTTCATATAAATCTAATTCTAATTGGAGTAGGTAAATTAGTAATAGGGGTTAGTAATTTTAAAAGTTCTTTTTTCATTAATTTTTTTGTCGAATTGGTCCTTTATTTAATTTTAATATTCAAATAATTAAAATTAATATGATAAATAAAATTATTAGGGTAAAATAAATTATTAAATTATTAGGTATATTAAATATGTTTATTAAATAAAAATTATCTTCAAAGAGATAATTATTATTAAATTTAAAGTTTTCTATTAATATTAAAGGATTAAAATAATAAATTATTATAATAATTAATATTAATATGAAAATTTTATTAATACTATTAATATTAATTTCATTAAAAGCAATTCTAGAAATGTAAAGAAAGATAATTATTAATCCTCCAATATATAAAATAAAAATTATAAATGAAATTCATGATGTTTTATTGATTAAGTTAATTATTATAGTTAATGAAATTGATTGAAAAAGAATTGTTAAATTAGACTTTAATGGTGATTTTATTGTGGTTAATATAATTGCCAATAATATATTTGTTAAAAGAATTACTTTAATTAGAATTCAGTATATATTTTAATTAAAATATTAATTTTGGAGATTAATGATAATATGATTTATATTTATACTGATTATTTTAAATAAATTTATAATTTTGATTTACAATATCAATGTTTTGTTTAAACTATTAAAATGATAAGTTTATTTATATTAATTTTATTATTTATAATATTTTCTGGAATTTTATTTTATATTTTTAATTTTAATCATTTATTAATAATATTATTAGGATTGGAATATATATTATTAATTTTATCTTTAATATTTTTATTAAATTTTATAATTTTTATTAAACAATATATTTTATTATTAGTTTTTTTAATTTTTTGTATTAGTGAGAGAGTATTAGGATTAACAATTTTAATTATAATAGTTCGAATATATGGTAATGATTATTTAAAGTCATTAATAATTTTACAATGTTAATAATTTTTATATTAATTTTTTTTGGTATGATTTTTATCAGCTTAAAAGTTAAAAGATGGTGAATTACCCAGAATTTTTTTTTTTTTTTTTTTTTTTTTATATATTTTAAGATTCCTATATCTAATTACTTTTTTAATATTAGTTATTTATTTGGAATGGATATATTTTCTTATTTAATATTTATATTAGGATTATGAATTATTAGATTAGTTTATTTAGCTAGTGTAAGTATTAAATTTAATTATTATAAGTATTTTAATATTTTAATATTTATATTTATTTTAATTTTTTATTTTTGTTTTTTTAGAAATAATTATATTATATTTTATATTTTTTATGAAGTTAATTTAATTCCTGTAATTATTTTAATTTATGGTTGAGGTTATCAATATGAGCGTTTTAAGGCTGGATTTTATTTATTTATTTATATAATTTTTTTTTCCTTACCATTTTTTTCATGTTTATTATATTTAAATAAATTTAATTTTATTTTTATATATTATTTTGATTATTTAAATGAATTTAATTTTTTTTTTTTTTTTTTTTTAATAATAATTTTTTTAGTAAAAATACCTATATTTATATTTCATATTTGATTACCTAAAGCTCATGTTGAAGCTCCTATTTCTGGTTCTATAATTTTAGCTGGTATTATATTAAAATTAGGGGGATTTGGAATTTTTCATATTTTAAAATTAATTTTTAAGGTTAATTTAATTTTTAATTTTTATTTTATTTCTTTAAGATTATTTGGAATATTTATTTTAAGATTAGTTTGTTTTTTTCAAAGAGATTTAAAAATTTTAATTGCTTATTCTTCAGTAGTTCATATAAGATTAGTAATTATTGGATTTTTAACTTTTAATAGATGAGGTTATTGTGGTTCTCTAATTTTAATATTTGGTCATGGTTTATGTTCTTCAGGATTATTTTGTTTAAGTAATATTTGTTATATACGTTTTAAAAGTCGTAGAATATTTTTTAATAAAGGATTAATTAATATTTATCCTTTTTTATCTTTTTGATGGTTTTTAATATGTTCTTCTAATATATCTTTTCCACCTTCTTTAAATTTATTTGGTGAATTAATGTTATTAATTAATTTAATAATTTGATTAGATTTTTTATATTTATATTATTTAATTTTAATAATTTTAATATTTTTATATAGTTTATATTTGTATTTATACACTCAATATGGTAAATTATTTTTTAATATAAATTATTTAGTTTTTATTAATTTAAGTGAATATATATTATTATTTTTACATTGATTACCTTTAAATTTAATTTTTTTATTATTGGAATTATTTTTATATTTAAATAGTTTAATAAAAATATTAATTTGTGGGATTGAAGATTATGTTATAATATTTAGATAATTAAATTTAATTTTTTTTTTTTTTTTTTTTTTTTTTTTTTTTTTTTTATTTTTTTTTTTTTTTTTAATAGGTTTATTTTTTATTTATTTTAATAAATTTTATTTTATTGAGTATATATTTTTTTTTTTAAATTCTTGTATTATTATATATGTGATTTTAATTGATTGAATATCTTTAATATTTATTTCTTTTGTTTTTTTAATTTCTTCTATAATTTTATTGTATAGAATAGAATATATAAATTTTGATTATAATAAAGGTCGGTTTTTAATATTAATAAATTTATTTATTTTTTTTATATTATTATTAATTATTAGACCTAATATAATTAGAATTTTATTAGGTTGAGATGGATTAGGTATAGTTTCTTTTTGTTTAGTTATTTATTATCAAAATAAGAAGTCTTATAGTTCAGGTTTTGTAACTGTTTTTTTGAATCGTATAGGTGATTTATTTATTATTCTTTGTTTAATTTGAATATTAAATTTTGGTTCTTGAAATTTTATTTTTTTAGATTATTATAAAAATTTAAATTATTTATTTTATATTAGTTTAATAGTAATATTAGCTAGATTAACTAAGAGAGCTCAAATTCCTTTTTCTTCTTGATTGCCATTAGCAATAGCGGCTCCTACTCCAGTTTCTTCTTTAGTGCATTCATCTACTTTAGTAACGGCAGGAATTTATTTAATAATTCGTTTTAATGAAGTTTTTTTAGAATTTTTTTTTTGTAATTATTTAATAGTAATTTCTTGTTTAACTATATTTATATCTGGATTTAATGCAATTTTTGAATTTGATTTAAAAAAAATTATTGCTTTTTCTACTTTAAGTCAAATAAGTTTTATATTTATAATTTTGTGTTTAGGAAAAATTGAAATATGTTTTTTTTATTTATTGATACATGCTTTATTTAAATCAATGATATTTTTAAGTGCTGGTATTTTAATTTTAAATATAAATAATAATCAAGATATTCGTAAAATAGGAGGATTAATTAATTATATGCCTTTTTGTAGTTTAGTATTTATTTTTACTTTAATATCTTTATGTGGTTTTCCTTTTTTTTGTAGTTTTTATTCTAAAGATTTGATTTTTGAATTTTTTTTAATATTTAATTTAAATTTAATTTTTTTTTTTTTTTTTTTAATTTCTTTTTTTTTTACTTTTTTTTATTCTATTCGTGTAATTTATTATTTATTTATAATAAATTTTTCTATATTAAATTATTTAATAATTATTAAATTTGAAAGAAATATTTTAATTTTAAGAATAATATTTATTAGAATTTTGATATTATTTTTTGGTTCTTTTTTTATATGATTAATATTTTATAAATTTGATTTAATTTTATTAGAATTTAGGTTTAAGATTTTAAGAATATTAATTTTAATATTTAGATTTTGATTTTTTTTTGAATTAAATAATTTTTTATTTTCTTTAAAATATATATTTTCTTTTTTTTATATTTTTTTTTTTAGTTTAATATGAAATTTGTTATTTATTAGGATTAATTATTTTTTAAATAATTTTCTTTTTTTTAGCTTTTTTGGTCAAAAAGTGGTTGAAATTGGTTGATGTGAGTATAACCTGAATAGTGGAGTTTTAATTTTTTTTAAGAGTGTGATGATTTTCAATCAAAAAATTTTTTTAAATAGTTATAAGGTCTATACCTTGTTATTTTTTTTATGATTTTTAATTATTTTTATATATAATTTTTATTTAAATAGCTTAAAATTTAGAGTATTATATTGAAGATATAAGGGTAATATTGTTTTATTTTTAAATAATTTTATATTAAAATATTTATAATTTTTACTATTTAAATTGATTTTATATTGAAAATATAATGTTTTTTTTAAACTAATAAATATTTTTTAAAGATTAAACAAATTTTTTGCTTTTAAAGATAGTTAGCAGCTTCTTTTTTTTAAAAATCTTTTTAATTGGATTATTTTTTCAATATTATTATTAACAGTAATAAACCTCTATTTTGGTTTCAATTAAAAATAAGGATATTATTTTATATCTATTTATTAAGTCGAAATTAATATGTAATTTTTACTTCTTATTTAAGATAAATTTTTAATAATTTTTAAAAGCAAATTAAATGTTATATATTTTAACTATTATCCTTTATAATTTTCAATTTAAGGATCCAAATTTTCATTCATAAAATAATGTAATAATCATAAATATAAAAAATGTTAAAAATAAAATATTAAGATTGATTATATTTGAAATTTTAAAGTTTATAATTATTGGTATAATAATTGAGATTTCAATATCAAAAATTAAAAAAATAATTGCAATTAAATAAAAATTTAATGAAAATGGGATTCGTGATTTGTTAAAAGGATCAAATCCACATTCAAATGGTGATGATTTATTATAATTAAATTTTATTTTTATATTAATTAGTATTAATAATAGAAATATTATTGTTAAGATTATAAGAATAAAAATTATAATTATTATATTAATTAACATTATTTTATTTAATAATTTAAACTTTTTGAATGGAAATCAATTATACTTTTTATATTAATAAAATTTAATTATTTCATCAATAAAAAGTTATATATAAAAATAATCAAATAATATCAATAAAATGTCAATATCAAGCAGATAATTCAAATCTAATATGATGAATATGTGAAAAATGTATTTTATATATTCGTAATAAATTAATTATTAAAAAGATTGTTCCAATTATTACATGTAATCCGTGAAATCCTGTTGCTATATAGAATGATGATCCAAAAATTGAGTCTGAAAATGTAAAATTTGCTTGTTTATATTCTATTATTTGAAGTAATAAGAAGTATATACTTAAAATAATTGTTAATTTTATAAATTTAATAGATTTTAATTTTAAGTTATTAAGTATATAAAAATGTGTTAAAGTGATTGTAAATCTAGATGTTAAGAGGATTACTGTATTTAATAATGGAATTAATAATGGATTAAAAAAATTAATATTTTTAGGAGGTCAATTTAATCCTAATTCAATTGAAGGAGCTAAAGAATTATGTAAAAAATTTCAAAAGAATGAAATAAATAATAATATTTCAGAAATAATAAATAAAATTATTCTGAATTTGATTAAGTTTATAATGTAGAAATTATGATTTCCTTGGAAAGTTCTTTCTCGAATAATATCTCGTCATCATAATATTGCAATTATAATTATTAATGTTAAATTTAATATTCTAATAATATTGAATTTAAAGTTTATAATTATAATATTAGATAATATTAAGTTAAATGAATTTAAAGCTATTAGAATTGGTCAAGGACTATTGTTTAAAATGAAATAAGGTTGATTAATTTTTATCATTTATTCTCTAGAGTATAAGGATGTTAGAATTGAAAATACATATCTTTGAATAATTGCTACACAAAGTTCAAATATTATTATAAATATTTGTATAAAAATGATAATAAATATTAATGAATTAAAATTTAATAATGTTATTAATAAATGTCCTGCAATTAAATTAGCGGTTAATCGAATTGATAAAGATAAAGGTCGGATTAAAATTCTTATTGTTTCAATTAAAGTTATAAAAGGGGCTAAATAAATTGGAGTGTTTAAAGGAATTAAATGAGAAATTATATTTTTAGTATTTTTAAAAATTGAAATAATAATATAAAATAATCAAAATGGGATTGCTAAAGATATAGAAAAAATTATATGACTAGAAGAAGAAAAAATATAAGGGAATAAACTAATAAAATTGTTTAGTAAAATAAATATGAATAATGAAATAAATATAAATGATGGAGATTTGAAATTTTTTGATTTAAAAAGTATTAATATTTCTTTATTTAATATATTTAATAAAATATTAAAGATTATATTAATACGATTTGGTATTAATCATAAAAAATTAGGAATAATGATGATAATAAATATTGTTCTAATTCAATTTATTTCTAAATTTAAAAATGTTGTTGAAGGGTCGAAAATATTAAATAAATTTATTATAATTTTTTATTTTATATGTTTTATTTGATTTAAATTTAATAAATTTTATATAAGTGAAATAAATAATAATTAAAATTATTAAGAATATTATTAAAAAATAAATAAATAGAATTAATCAATTTAAAGGTGCTATTTGTGGTATTAAAAAATATTGAATAATAATTTTAATTTGACAAATTAATGTTATTAAATTTTAACTAATTTTTTTCATTAGAAGTAATTGCTAATTTACTATAAATTGATTTAAGAGATCATTACTTTGCTTTTCAGTCATCTAATGTAATAATTAAAAATTTTTAATTCAATAAATAAATTTATTTAATGTAATGGATTCAATTTGAATAGGTATAAATCTGTGATTAATTCCACAAATTTCTGAGCATTGTCCAAAAAATATTCCTGGTCGATTAAGTAATAAATTAATTTGATTTATTCGTCCTGGAATTGCATCTATTTTAATTGCTAGACTAGGAATTGTTCAAGAGTGAATAACGTCATCAGAGGAAATTAATAATCGAATATTTATATTAAATGGAATAATTGTTTTATTGTCTACTTCAATTAAACGAAAATTTTCTTTATTAATATTATTAATTATATAAGATTCGAATTCAATATTAGAAAAATCTGAATATTCATATGATCAAAATCATTGATGTCCAAAAATTTTAATAGTTATAATAGGTGATTTAATTTCGTCTATTAGATATAATAAGTGAAGAGATGGTAATGCAATAAAGATTAAAATAATAGGTGGAATAATTGTTCAAATAAATTCAATTAATTGATTTTCTAAAATTTTAATATTGATAAATTTATTTGTGATGATAAAAATTATTATATAGGAAATTATAAATATAATTATTAAAATAATAAAAATTGTGTGATCATGAAAAAAAATTAATTGTTCTATTAAAGGAGAATTTCTATTTTGAAAGTTTAGTTTTATTCAGGATATTATTTCTAAAAAAAGATTAATCTTTATAGATGAATTTTAAGTTCATTACATTATTTCTGTCATATTAGAAGTTTGAGATTAATGGTAATTCATAATAAGAGTGTTCTAAAGGTGGTAGATTGTGAATTCATTCAATTGAATTATTAAGATTTAATTTAAAGATTGTTATTTTTTTTAAAAATAATCTATTTCAAATACAGTAGATTAAGATAATAATACTTAATGTGGAGATAATAGAACCAATAGATGAAATTATGTTTCATAATAAAAAGTTATTTGGGTAATCTGAATATCGTCGTGGTATTCCATTTAAACCTAAAAAATGTTGAGGAAAAAATGTTAAATTTACTCCAATAAATATTAAAATAAATTGGATTTTTAAAATAAAATTATTTATTGAGAATCCAGTAAAAATAGGAAATCAATGAATAAATCTAGCAATAATAGCAAATACAATTCCTATTGATAATACATAATGGAAATGGGCTACTACATAATATGTGTCATGTAAAATAATATCAATAGATGAATTGGCTAAAATTACTCCTGTTAAACCTCCAATAGTAAATAAAAAAATAAATCCTATTGATCAAATGGTTGAGGGAGATAAATTAATTTTTGATCCATAAATAGTTGCAAGTCAACTGAAAATTTTAATTCCAGTTGGAATAGCAATAATTATTGTAGCTGATGTAAAATAAGCTCGTGTATCAACATCTATTCCAATTGTAAATATATGGTGAGCTCATACAATAAATCCTAATAATCCAATTGTAATTATTGCATAAATTATTCTAATATTTCCAAAAGTTTCATTTTTATTACTTTCTTGACTAATAATATGTGAAATTAGACCAAAGCCTGGTAAAATTAAGATATATACTTCAGGATGTCCAAAAAATCAAAATAAATGTTGATATAAGATTGGATCTCCTCCTCCTGAAGGGTCAAAGAAAGAAGTATTTAAATTTCGATCTGTTAATAATATTGTAATAGCTCCAGCTAATACTGGTAATGATAAAATTAATAAAATTGCTGTAATTAGAATTGATCAAGGAAATAATGGAATTTGATTAATTTTTATATTATTAGGTATTATATTTAAAATTGTGCAAATAAAATTAATTGCTCCTAAAATTGATGAAATTCCTGCCAAATGTAATGAAAAAATAGTTAGATCTACAGAAATATTATTATGGGCAATATTATTAGATAAAGGGGGATAAATTGTTCAACCTGTACCTGTTCCATTATTAATTATAAAACTTGAAATTATTATTATTAATGAAGGGGGTAATAATCAAAATCTAATATTATTTAATCGAGGGAAAGATATATCAGGACATCCTATTATTATGGGAATTAATCAGTTTCCGAATCCTCCAATAACAATAGGTATAGTTATAAAAAAAATTATAATAAAAGCATGAATAGTTACAATTACATTATATAATTGATTATTATTAATAATTGAATTAATTTGTCTTAATTCTAAACGAATTAATATTCTAAGAGATGATCCAATTATTCCTGATCATATACCAAATAGAAAATAGAGAGTTCCAATATCTTTATGATTAGTTGAAAAAATTCATTTTAT